TAGGAACACATTCCAACCAATTCCCAAAAAATATAAATTTGTATCAAATTAGAACTAGTAACTAATCCCAACATCGAAGTACTGAAAAAACTCATATAAGCAAAAAATCTCAAGTATCCTTGATCGTGAGCCATATAATTATCACTATAAATAAGAACCAGAATTCCAACAGTAGTGATTAACATTGACATAATAGAAGTAAGTGGATCGATCAAGTAGCCGAATTCTAAAGAAAAATCATTATCGAGGGTCCAAGACCATACATATTGATAGATAGAACTACTTTTTATTTGCTGAATAGACAGATTAGTTGAAAAAATCATGACTATACTTAACAATAAAATACTCGAAAAAGCCCACATACGACGGAGATTTTTTGTTGCTGTCGGAAAAAGAAGAAGTCCCACTCCTATTAACATAGGAACTGGAAGTGGAAGGAAAGGTATGATCCACGCATATTGATATGTCTGTTCCATAAAAAAAGTTTTTTAATTCTTAATTAATATTAATTGTTTCCGATTCACCGGATCTTACCTCTTTTTGAAAGGAGTCAATAAAAAAATAAAGATATGCACTAACTTAATAACTTAAATAGAAATAGAATTTTTGAATTTTTATTTCTTTTTATACTTATTCTTTAGAAGTTTCTGCTAAATACTTCAAATATTCAAATCAAGAAGTTACAATTGGTCAAATCATATGAAAAAAGCAGATTAATTACTAGTCTCCTTCGAACTTTCAAATTCAAGTTAAATTAGGCATATTTTTCGCGAATTTGACAAGTTACTAAAAAAAAAAAAGAATATTCTTTTTTTTTAGTAATAAAAATAGTTTATGCTATTTTCCCATATCTTTCACGCATCTTATGTATTCTTTTTGATTTTAGAATCAAAAATATTATCTAGAAAAGAAATACATAATGAATTGGCAAAGCGCAAATTTCTTTTGAACAATAGATGTCTTTCACATCCAGCTATACCAATGAGTAATCTCTTAATTTTTATTTAAATGGCAGTTCCAAAAAAACGTACTTCTGCATCAAAAAAGCGTATTCGTAAAAATTTTTGGAAAAAGAAGGGGTATTGGGCAGCGTTAAAAGCGTTTTCCTTAGGGAAATCTATTTCTACCGGGAATTCCAAAAGTTTTTTTGTGCAACAAACAAATAAAATAAGTAATAAAACATAACATGTTACAATAATCTGAATCGGTTTGACTCAAAAATTGACTCATTTCGTTTCGAAAATAAAATTCCCGCCTTCCATTCCCTGTTGAGTTAATCAATAGGAAATGGAATTTGTTTCGCTCTTAGAATTAGAATAAGGATTTTTCTCTTTACCGTACTGAATTCAAAAAAAAAAAGAATCCTTTTTTTTTGACAAAAAAACATAAGATACGTAATTGTCTTTTTAGTATATTTTCTCATTTCCAAGGTGGGGAGTATTATTTTCCCCATCAGCCTGTTTCTTACAATAATATAAGCAATAATATAAGAATATAAGGTTTTCTTTTTTCTCTAGATCCACGTTTTCTCTATAGAAAGGCGAGTAAAAAATCAAAATCATTGAAACTAATTGATTAAAATTCTAAACCTTTTTGTGCAACTTTCTTTTTTTTGGATTTTCTATGAATTCCTATATAGATTCCTGTATATTTATTGCCATCAATCCACTCAAAAACACTTAACAAATTTTTTTGGATAAATATGTGTCAATTTTTACTGATCCAAAATTTTTTTGTTCATTGATAAAATGGATTTTTTGGTTTCGATGTTTGAAATCAAATAAATCAAAAACAGTTCATTAAAACAAAACAAAAATGTTTTTTTTGGGGGGGGGTTCTATCCCTTAATTCATAGTTGGACTATCTAGTTTTCCAAGAGTTCAAGTCGAGGAGAGTCTAAAATACACACTAAAACTAAGAGCCTAAATTCAAATAATGAACCTTCAAATACCTATTTGAACGAATTTTTATTCATCAATTTGAATCTTTCCTAAAAAATATTGCAACAATTTAATTCTTAAATCTAGACGATTGCTTATTCATAGGGTATTATGAATTCAAGACAAGCCGCTATGGTGAAATTGGTAGACACGCTGCTCTTAGGAAGCAGTGCTAGAGCATCTCGGTTCGAGTCCGAGTGGCGGCATGTCATCTCCTAAAAAAAGTAAATAGATCCTATAATGAATTCAATTTCCGATTTCCTTTTTATAATTATGGGACTCCTTAAAAAAAAATTATGATATTTTCAACTTTAGAGCATATATTAACTCATATTTCTTTTTCGATTGTTTCAATTGTAATTACAATTCATTTCATAACTTTTTTAGTCGATGAAATCGTAAAACTATATGATTCATCCGAAAAGGGGATGATAATGACTTTTTCCTGTATAACAGGATTATTAGTTACTCGTTGGGTTTATTCGGGACATTTTCCACTAAGTGATTTATATGAATCATTAATGTTCCTTTCATGGAGTTTTTCCCTGATTCATATAGTC